GAGTTATTGAAATTTCATTATTATTAGAATATATATATTCTTTACTCATATAAAAGGAAAGGACTCTATATATAGACACCTAGATAAATATGTATACTCTATAATGAGTATATAGAATAAATATTGAGTATATAGAATAAATATATATGTTGGTCTATAGCAATTAATTGAATTAAGTTTAAGTTGTAAAATAGATATAGATACTCATAAACAAATAAATCACGTGCCGAGAACCAGATTTGAACTGGTGACACGAGGATTTTCAGTCCTCTGCTCTACCAGCTGAGCTATCCCGACCATTTCCGAACCGTTTCGGATATGCCATCTTCATCATTTTACTAAAGGACATAGGTCTATGTCAATTTAAAAACGACGATTTCGTACGTTTCTAATGTATGTGTATCATATCTATCACAACACTTGTGAAAAGCAAAAAAAAAAACCGGATACATTTGTAAAAGAATCAAATGAACGAAAAAGCATTTTTTTTTTCTAAGATAGATAATTAGGGAGTCTAATGGATCTTTTTGGGGATAGAGGGACTTGAACCCTCACGATTTCTAAAGTCGACGGATTTTCCTCTTACTCTAAATTTCCTTGTTGTCGATATTGACATGTAGAATGGGACTCTATCTTTATTCTCGTCCGATTAATCAATTATCTCTCAGACTATGAAGTACGTTATTTGATCAATTGATTTGATCGATTAATATTCGATCCTTTCTGCAACTTAGAATTGATTCAGAACAATTCTTTTATGAAAAAATGAAAAAAAAAAAGATACAAGAAAAATATAGATACAGATTGGGGTCGCTCGTTATTAATTATTTGTATTTGAGATAGTATTTCAGTACGTAGATCTATGTATATTCGTGTTATCTTTTATTTTATCACTTTATTTTTTCTGAAGTTTTAATAGAAGGATTCTTTTATACAACGCAATCAACTCCATTTGTTAGAACAACTTCCGTTGAGTCTCTGCACCTATCCTTTTTTATTCTGTCTTTATGAACCTTTGTTATTTTTTTTTTGTTTTCGAAAAAAAAGGATTTGGCTCAGGATTGCCCATTTTTGATTCCAGGGTTTCTCTGAATTTGAAAGTTATCACTTAGTAAGTTTCCATACCAAGGCTCAATCCAATTAAGTCCGTAGCGTCTACCAATTTCGCCATATCCCCGCTTCTTTATTTGATTTGTTTTGAGATTAAGATCTTATTATTATGTCATGGCCTTTTTTTCTTTCATTTTGATTCTACTGGAACTGTTAAATTCATTAGATACTGATTCCTGTATCAGTCTTTCCTCTTATTTGCTTCTTATTTTATTTGATTTCTTATCTATTCTCTTTCATCTCTATCGTAGAACCATATTTGGTCTAATCAGAAATGATTCTATCATTTCTGTATCCACAATTCAATATCGATATATATAAATATATATACCCTATTTTTTCTATATACCTCTCTTCCTATCATTTTTCTCATGCAATTTCGCATACTCGAAGGGTCAATTCTTTTCTTTTAGTCAATTCTTTTATATTATATATATAGTATTTTTTTCTACATTCATATTAATTATGAATAACTAAGAATGAAAAGTTAATAGATAGGATTCCTGCAGTGGAATTCCTATGGATGTACAATTTCTGTTATGTGAGCCCGCTTAGCTCAGAGGTTAGAGCATTGCATTTGTAATGCGATGGTCATCGGTTCGACTCCGATAGCTGGCTTTTTTCTATTTGTTTGAGTTTTTACGTGATTGATAATGTTTTTTTTAAATTCAAGAATATTGAAAAAGACTTCTTTCCTTTTTTCCAAAGGTTACCGATTATTATGTCGTAGGAATGTAAAGTTCTAAATAATTGTTAGAGTAGTTAAATCTCCGCAAAACAAATCAAGAAAAAGAAAAGGACCTTTTTCTATATACATTCTTTCTTTCTATGTATATATTTTGTTTCTATATATATAGAAGGGGTATATATATATAATATAAGTATATTATATGGTATATAGAAGTATAGTAGGAGTATTTATGTCACGTTACCGAGGACCTCGTTTCAAAAAAATACGCCGTTTGGGGGCCTTACCAGGATTAACTAGTAAAAGTCCTAGAGTCGGGAGTGCTTTTTCGCGTTCTGGTAGAAAATCTCAATATTGTATGCGTTTAGAAGAAAAACAAAAATTGCGCTTTCATTATGGTCTTACAGAACGACAATTACTGAAATACGTGCGTATTGCCGCAAAAGCCAAAGGACCGACGGGTCAGGTTTTACTACAATTACTTGAAATGCGTTTAGATAATATCCTTTTTCGATTAGGTATGGCGTCAACTATTCCTCAAGCCCGCCAATTAGTTAATCATAGACATATTTTAGTTAATGATCGTATGGTGGATATACCAAGTTATCGCTGCAAACCCCGTGATCTTATTACAGTGAAGGATGAACAAAAATCGAAAGATATGATTAAAAAATCTCTTGACTCATTCCCCCGGAACAACTT